TGTATGGCACCTGCTTTTCTTTCTGCCTCTGATTGTCGTTCCTCTGCTGCTGCGGTTGCTGTTGTTGCCGGGGGTGCCTTTCAATTCCACAAGCGTGGGGGCCACAACATTCACTTCATTGTGCTGCTTATTGCCCTCTTGATTGTCGCCTCTTTTGTTGTTTCCCTTAGGGCGCCAGCCAGAATTGGAGTTTCCTCTGATTTTGTTAGAACAACAAATTCTTCTTCTGTTATGATTATTATTACGCTCAAGTTGGCGGAAAGCTTGACCACGACTCGCAGAAAAAAAAAAACGATTCAGTAGTTCTATTTAGAGGGAGTACAACATAGTTATGGTATGATGGCTCCCATAGAACGACCTGCGAATGAGACAATCCAGCAACAACAATGTCAAGATCCTACGAATTGGAATGTTACAATACCGCGGATGAAATGTCGAGATTCTGCTTTCGGCACCCGGGTAGGCCCCGCTTGTAATGGATCTTGGACCGCTTCCATTTTGATACATAGTTGGCCCTCGAGCTGGTCCACCTGTTATCTATCTCTGGCGCGGGCGGACTCAAAGTCATTTAGCCCTTCTCGCTAACCACACATACTATTCATCGTCTTTGTTGGCATTCCCTCCCGATCCCCCGGGTTCAACTGATTAGGCAATTTCTTCGGTCGAAACGGGATGATGGTAGTCGCCCCCCTCCCCCTCTTGGAACTTATGCACGCTTCCATGCACTTATTGAGCCTAAGATTTTCCCCCAACAACTTTCATTCCCGTTGAAGCATCCGCTCGATCTGGATTCGCTCAAATTCCGACAGATACCGCATTATCTGCATCACCAGTTCTAGGCATTTAGTATGTTCCAGAACCCTTAGTCGCGGAGTTAGAAGCAACTATATACTATATATAGATAGTGTAAGATTTCTATATCCTGCCTGCGAATCGAAGCTGTTATCTCTCTAGCTCATGAAAAAATCACCCGCCGGAAAGGAATAGCCGGAATAGAATGAGGGTGATATGGAATTCCATCATTTCAGAGTCGACGCCTCCTTTTCTGCCTTTCTATCTCTACTTCCCATCCCAGCAAACGGAGGAGCAAGTTACGGAACAAGCAACGGCTTTCACGCGAAAAAGTTTTCTTGCTGGGTCTCGCTTGCACATTTCTGGGTTTGACCTTTTGGACCTGGAGCCATATCTTATTGTGTATGAGATCTCCTGGCTATTTGTGTATGATTGAATCTTGTCCCGGGGGGTTTGAAGCGACGGAGGATCAATAGGAGGATGAGTTGTAGGCTAGACCTGCTATGCGCACAAATAATAAAGAAAAGTTAGTATGGAAGGAGGTATAATAGAGGGCTGGGTGAAAGGGTGACCTGATTAAGTCATTCAATGAGGTCTGATCCACGTGCGAGCATGCGTATTCACCACACCCACACTGACGACCCCGTTCAGTTCCATATTTTGATGGTAACAGATCTAATCCGGAACCAGCGCCAGACCTACTAGCATATAATATATAACAGAACCCGCTCGAGATTGAGATCGACGATCCAGATTCATATCTACCCGTTGAATAGTCCCTCTCCGCGGTTCCATATGATGTTGCTCCTCGATCTCGAAGCAACAGTATGCTCCATACAATTATGTTGCTCCTGCCCCTGCAATTGATTTGGTCTCCCCCGCTGTCTCTACTCCCGCCCGGCTGTGCTTTTACCTTCGTTTTTTTCTCTTTTTTGGTAGTGGTGTCTCTACCTTTGCTCCTGGTATTGTTTTTTCAACTCCTGCCTTTGCCAATGATGGTGGAACCGGATCCAACACCTGTCCCCGCAATTGGTTTTGAAAGGCCCGGGGATGAAACCAGTGCCTCTAGCCTTGTATATGCCTTAGCTTCTCTCGCCTCTTCGGGTCAACTTCAATGGGATCTATAACAAGCTATTACTATATATAACTTACTTTGCTATCCACTATGTTTCTACCTACTACTTATTGGTATAGTTGTTGGTATATAAGGTAAACTCGGTCTCGATCTCTAACAGGAACTGGAAGGGATGCCCCCTATCCTATTCCTGTGCTCCGGTTAGGACAAAAAAATGAATATAAAGAATTTCGACTTGTCTAATTGAAATAGCTAGTTAAGGTATGCTCTGTCGACGAATCAGCACCTTTTTTGCTATTTTTTTTCGCTCGTCAAACTCGCTTACCTATTTTGTTCAACCTTACCTATCCTATTTTCCGCGGAGAATCGGTAATTCTGCCATCATATCATCCTAAGAAGCGGAGCCTAGGATTAGATAATGGTTCTAAGCGATGAATCAACAATTCGAAGTGCTTTTCTTGCCTATTCTTAATGAAGCAGCGTTTATATGTTTGAAAAGTAATAGGCCCATCTGCAAAGAATTCTCGGCTTGAAAACACTTAGAAAAAGGGCCGATCTTACCTATTATTTTCTTTTATTTTAGAGAATTCGGTAGTATGATTTTACGATTTCGCCAGATCGCTTTCCACTGTTCACCGGCCAAAGAAAGCTGGCCGACATATTGGAGGGGCTCTTCCTTCCTATCCCATCCATCTAGTTGAGTTGCTTGCCTTACCACACCAACCACCTTAGCGCTGGAAGTTCTTGCAATGGGCAGCTAGGCAAACGAAGAAACTATAGCAAATGTTTCTTCATTAGATAAGAGATTGTGGATCTGTTCTTAGTGAGGACAACCGGATTGGGACGATCAATCAGGTCGGTTGAGGGCAGCAGCACATCAATAGGTGGATGGCCATTCTTGTACTGTTTGGGTAAAGGGCAGGAGCGCTCTTTCCCTCTCACCAGTACTTACTATAAGGGGTGGGGCGGAACCGGTTCAAACCAAACAGCCGCTTTCCTTAATGGCTACCCGCTTTCGAGTGAACTGAACTCTTGGACTGGCTGAAAGGGAAACTTGTACAAGGCATTTTTCACTCGTTTACGAGACCAGTACCAAAGGAAAGGATTGTTGCACTCTCTTCCTTGAATGAATTGACATTTGTGGATGGTTGTTCATTCGGGATTCTTCTATCTATATTTAGAACTACTGGATCAACTACTCCGGCTTTTAGCCTTTGAAACCAGTGGAACCCTAAAGTCACTCGCCCGTTCAAACTCTTCTGTCCATCCCATCTAAAACCCTTTTTTCAGTGAATCCGGGGACAGCCGCTGCTTTATTTAAACAGCTAAGATAACGTCTAAGACCGTCTCTTCTTTTCCACATCCTCATTCTTCCTTCTTTCCGGATACCTTCTTCTTCTAATGCTACGGAACCTGCTTTCCTAATCAATCAATTAATGCTACGGAACCTGCCCTCATCGAACTAAACTGAACGTCTAACCTTCTCGCATTTGAAGACAGACTAATGTTTAACACCTCCTGCTTTCATAGAGATGTTTTCTTCTCTGACCGCCGGGGATTGCCCATATATCGATGAATAACCGTGAAGTTCGACAATCTTTTGAGGGACGGGAGTCGACTGACTGACAAGGAACTGACAGAAGGTGGAAAAGAGGAGTGAAACCATTCGACGGAGTTGGAAAGGACAAGATCCCCTTTCGTACATTTCTACTGGTCCAGACATTCGAATAGCGAACGAAAGACCAGATTGGGTTGGTGTTCAGTGTACCCGACTTTCTCCAAAAAGAATGCTTGCTTTGCATTCAAAGTGGGATGCCATAGCTTTAAGAGATAGGGGCGGAGTTGAGACTCCCGCACTCCTACTTATTATACCACTAGCACTCCACGAGTGGATTAGTTGACTTAGACTCTCTAAGATATCAATCACTAAACTAAAGAAAGTAGCAAAAATCATAAGAGAAGCAAAGTGGTTGGGAAATAGTACGCCCGGTTCACCAGGTTCTACCACTGCAGGGCCCAATCATAGTCAAAAGAAGAGTTTTTTTTTCGAGAAAAGGTCCCATCCACCACCGCCTATCTGGACTAGCCGCGCTGTCAAAAGCAGAGCCACAGCAGGATAGGTTTAGTAAACAAACCATACTATGACTATGCCTCAACTATATTTGTTCTGCTTCTGCCTTTTTCTCTTTATTCTATTTTTGGGAAAGAAGTTCAATCTTCCTTCTCATATAGAGGGAAAACGTTGGTTCACTGATTGTTATGATTGGACAGGAAAGTGGTTTCGAGGGCATGGAATGTCTCATTTTTCGGTCAGAATCTCGACAGTTGTCTTATTACTTGTTACCTTACTCTCCATATGCTATTCTGGTTGTGTATTTCTCGAATTGGATGTGAATATTCTTTTTGTTAAAGTGAAACTCATGCTACTGGGGAAGGGGCTACACCTCCTCTTTAGTCGTTTGAGTTAGCTTCTTTCTTAGCCGAGCTAGTGGCTCCACCCCCAAACCTATTCTTTTTTTTAGTTAGTTTATCTCCTTTCAGTCCTATCCTACCTTCACTCGTAAACTCCGTGCCATGTCTTCAAAACATTAGCTACTTGCCGAAGTCTTGAGCTCTTCTCTTTCTTCTTAAACTAGGAACTCTTCTATTCTGTCTTTTCCCTCTCGGGTATGCCTATTTGGTTTATGCCCTTTACTCTTAGTCTTATTAGCCTATTAGTTAGTCTGGTACCTTTCGTTCCTAACTGTAAGAGCTTATTCGAGCCGTGTCTTAAGACTTGAGCTAGTTTCCAACTCTCCTAGCGTCTAGTCTTTCCTCTGCAACATCAGCTGCAGGAAAATCCGCTGCAATAGAGTTTTCCCCCGAGCTTTGTTTTGGTTTACACCCTTTTTGATCCAGGTTTTGAGTCCCGTCCCTATCCATAAAAGCCGATTTACTATCGTACCTTCTAACCTCTACTTCAAGGAATCGAATTTCCTTTTCTTAGGTTTATGCTACCCGCTCCAAGCCCTTCGAACGAAGAAAAGTCTGTCAGCTAACTCCCTTCAGTTAAGAGAGATGCCGGTAAGTCACCCAACCCCAACCCTTAACTATTTACCGCTTCCTTCCTTTCCGGCTTAGTCTAGTCGAGTAGTAACCATTTCCTTTCTTACAGCCAATAGAATAGGTTGAATCAAAAGCTGGTGACACCACCAAGTAAAGTAGCGGCCCATGCTTCTATTAGTGAAAACTCCATCCAAGACCTGTAGCAGGAAAGAGCCAATCATAATGTTAGCATGCCCCATGTGCGAATGGTATTTTGGTCAGTGTTCATCAACCAAGTCAGCGCGGGTCCGGTCAGATCAGATAGCGCGGGCTAGCCTATTTTCCCAGTGAGGAAAGGTCCCGTTTCTTTTAAGTGAAAGTTGAAAGTAGGCTCGTTCCAAGAGTCAATTAAGATCCTATTGGTTGGATGTTGGGGCAAGCCTAAACAAACCTAACGTTTAACTGTTAAAAAAAGGGTCTCATCCCCCCGCATACTTTCTTTCCCAGTCTGTCTATCCATCCGTTTAAGGCCCTGCTAGAGAATGGTCCCTTTCCGTAGCTTGCTTGCAGCTCCCTAATTCAACCAGCTTTAGGTATCGGGAATAACATATCTCCACTCCAAGATGGTCTTTCACAGCTCTCTTACCCAGCTTGCGGAGGTTCATTTGTCAAGGTTAGGAAAACAAGAATTTTCAACATTAACCCACGGTGGAACTTTCCCTATTCTTTTTTTGTCCCGAGGTAGAGATTGAGCTCCTGCAGCATACCAGATACGCGGCTAAATAAGTGAGGCCTTCCCCCGGTCCCACTAAAGTAATATCATACGTAAGGCATTCTATTCTGTCTTTAGGAAAGTGGTGTTTAGGTAGTATTAGCATTGAGACCGGGACCTGTAGCTGTGGCAATGTGGTAGTATTATTTCGATAACAGGGTTCCAAGTCTAAGGGTGAGTGAAAAAGACCTCCCAGGTAGTAAAGATATATGGGTAATAGCAGTCAAGACAAGGGCTCTTCCTTTGGTTGACACACAGTGTCCTGTCCCAGGCAAGATTGTGTGCTTTTCTTGTATTGTTTGTTTCCCCACACATTTTCTATTGCACTTCTCAACTTCACAAATGAGAAAAGTTGGAAGTTTAGTCGATTGCATAGTATTATTAAGTAGGCATTGAAGCACTTACCAACTGAATTAAGCTTTCTCCTGGCAGCTAGAGAGAAAGTAGCAGCTTTCCATCCTGACAACCAATTTCGCACCTTTGTGAAAGTACTTATTTTCTGTTTATTCTCCTCCTGCGAAAAGACTTTCATTAGATGTACCTCTCCTCATTAGGGACTTTCTTCGCATTCAACACGGGTGAGTAGAGTCTGTGCTTTGGTGGTCACTGGAAAGAAGCTTCTCGGCCGCCCTTAGAGTGGAGCAGGATACTTCACAAAGTTGGATTTGCGGTCGGGGTATTATCAAGTGCGTATTCCCGAGGGTGATGAGCCAAAGACTACCTGGTATGGGGCATTCGAGTTCCGCTTTCAAGGTGTACCTATTGTCAGGGAATACAAGAGGAGTACCTTCTTTTGAGTGCTAGTCAGCTACCATCCTTGATTTGATATAGGTTGTTCTCCTGCAAGAAGTCCTTCCTATACCTGATTCTTTATCCTTTTGATAAGGATTCAACAAAATAAGCATATTGATTTGCGCTTGGCAACAACCACCAGCTTCCCCAACGAGAAGACCGAGAGATAGAATCTCACCAGTCTATCACCGCGATCACCTCCCATACGAATGAGCCGGCGATGAAACGCCGGAATCACCCTAGGTAAGCCCCCTCCGGTTAGGGATATCGGATGCGGCAAAGACATATGCTTATCAAGCCCGGATGACAAGAATCCGCGAAATACTGCTTTTTCTTTTTCTTCTTTGTTTATGAATGGCAGCATAGCTCTACACGAGGGAAAGTGATGCTGCCCACTCTGCGGGCTTCTCCCCGAAGTAGCACATCAGAAAGCCTCGTATTTACAGGTTGCGGGAGCTAGGCATGAGGGACCTCTTTCATTCGTAGCACGACATGACATAAGCTACTTCTTGACAGGCAATAGATTATCTCTTTACAATGGTCCTAGTTCAGTTAGCCATAGCATAGTTAATCCGGACACAGAGGAATGCAATAGCGGTTCAAAGACACATGGTATGAGCTAGCGGCGATACATAATGGAATAGAGGATAGCGCTTGAGGTACGGGAGCATAATAGTAATAGCACAGGACAATAGCAACAGATGGCACGGGATAGTCGCTCTTTCAGATAATGCGATAGCGCCTTGATTTGATCGAGCCACGAGGCGAAGGTTAGCACGGTTGTTATTCCAGCTAACGGCTAAACCATAGAATAGTCATAGTAGTTGGCACAGTCTACCTCTCCCTCGGCAGCTAGGCATAGTTCAAATAGGCATATCTAAGATAGGCCTTCTATGGCAATATCAACATGGCATCTCAGGCAGGCTTTCACTTCTTTCGGATGCAATAGAGGGCAGTTTGGTAAATCAATGATGAGGGATAGCGCGATTGAGAGTGAAATAACCATAATGAGAGGCTAGGTCCTATAATTTAAAAGATAGGGGGC